GTTTATACCAATAAACAAAAAAAATACAACTTGAACAATGAATTGATAAGTCGAATAAAAATTCTAGAACTAGAAAAAGAGAAGGGATCTCTTGCTTTGGATATGCTAGAAAAAAGGACCAGATTATGCAATGATGAAAATGAACAAGAATACTTGCCAAAAATGTATGATCCTTTTTTGAACGGACCTCGTCGAGGAACAATAAAAAAATTTGATTCACGCGCAATCATGAATAATTTAATAACTTCAACAAAAGATTCCGTAGAAATGTTTTGGATAAATAAGATTCATGGTCTATTTCATAAAGATTCTCGAGAATTTGAACATCAAAAGAATAAGTTTGACTTTGGCGGGGAATTTTTATTGAATTCCATTGGGAATTCCTTAACCTCAATCGAGAAATTTTCTTTTAAACGCGCGCAAGGAATTGATTCGGAAAGTCAAGCAAAATCTTTGAAATTTGTATTCGATGTAATTACAACCGATCCAAACGATCTAACAACAATTAGAAAGAAATCCATTGGAATGGAAGAAATAAGTAAAAAGGTTTCTCGGTGGTCATACAAATTGACAGACGATTTGGAAGAAGAGGAGGAAGAAGATGAAGAAGAATCGACGGAGGATCCTGAAATTCGTTCAAGAAAAGGTAAACGCGTGGTAATTTATACTGATAATGGTCAGAGTACTAATTCCAGGGCTAGTAATAATACTACTAGTAATACTAGCACTAGTGATGAAGAGGAGGAGGTGGCTTTGATACGTTATTCACAACAATCAGATTTTCGCCGCGGTATAATCAAAGGATCCATGCGTGCTCAAAGACGTAAAACAGTTATTTTGGAAATGTTTCAAGCAAATGTACATTCTCCACTTTTTTTGGATCGAATAGACAAAACATTTTTTTTTTCGTTTTTTGATATCTCTGAAACGATTAATCTAGTTTTTAGGAATTGGGTAGGGAAAAACCCAGAATTGCAAATTTATTATTTTGATGAGGAGGAAGAGACAAAAGAAAAGGAGAAAATAAATGAAGAGAAAGAAGAGGAAAATGAACGAATAGCAATATCAGAAGCTTGGGATACTTTTATATTTACTCAAGCAATAAGGGGTTTCATGTTAGTAACCCAATCTTTTCTTAGAAAATACGTTATATTACCCTTATTGATAATAGCTAAAAATATTGGACGTATGTTATTATTGCAATTCCCCGAGTGGTACGAGGATTTGAAGGAATGGAATAGAGAAATGCATGTTAAATGTACTTATAATGGTGTTCAATTATCAGAAACAGAATTTCCCCAAAATTGGTTAACAGACGGTATTCAAATAAAGATTATATTTCCTTTCTGTCTGAAACCTTGGCGAAGATCTAAGATACGATTTCATCATAGAGATCAGCAAATGACTAAAAAAGAGAAAAAAGACAATTTCTGTTTTTTAACAGTCTGGGGAAGGGAAGCAGAACTACCTTTTGGGTCTCCCCGAAAACGACCTTCTTTCTTTGAACCCGTTTTTAAAGAACTCGAAAAAAAAATGAGAAAAGTGAAAAAGAAAATTTTTCAAATTATAAGGGTTTTCAAAGAAAGAAAAAAGCGGTTTCTAAAAGTTTCAAAAGAAAAAACAAGGTGGGTCGCCAAAATAGTTCTAGTTATAAACCTAATAACGAAAGAACTTGAAAAAAAAACCCCCTTTTTCTTATTGAAATTGAGGAAGGTGAAAGTATATGAATCGAATGAAAACAGAAAAGATTCCAATACAAATAATAAGATTATCCGCGAATCGACCATTCGAATTCGATCCACGAGTTGTGTAAATGAAAATTATTCACTCATAGAAACAAAAATGAAGGATCTTGCTAATAAGACAACCACAATTAGGACTCAAATAGAAGGAATCACAAAAGACAAGAAAAAAATAGTTCTAACTTGTGATGATAAAAGATCGGAATTACAGAAGGATTTTTGGCAAATATTCAAAAGAAAAAATATCCGATTAATATGTAAATCGCATTATTTTATGAAATCCTTCATTGAAAAAATATACACGGATATATTACTATGTATCATTAAGATTCCAAAGATCAATGCACAACTTTTCTTTGAATCAAGAAAAAAAATCATCAATAAATCCATTTTCAACGACGAAACGAATCAAGAAGGAATTGAGAACACAAATCAAAATAAAATGAACTTTATTTCTACTATAAAAAAGTCGTTTTCTAATACTAATATTAATAAGAATTATAATATTTATTGTGACTTATCTTCCTTGTCTCAAGCATATGTATTTTATAAATTATCACAAAATCAATTACTTAACAAGTATCATTTAAGATCTGTACTTCAATATCACGGCACCTATCCTTTTCTTAAGGGTATAATCAAGAATTATTGTACGACACGAGGAATATTTTATTCAAAATCAAGACATAAGAAAATTCATAAGTATGGAATGAATAAATGGAAAATTTGGTTAAGGGGTCATTATCAATACAATTTATCTCAGACTAAGTGGGACCACTTAGTACCGAAAAAGTGGCGAAATAGAGTCAATCAATGTCGTACGATTCAAAAGAAAAACTCAATGAAATTGGATTTATATAAAAAAGAAAAAGACCAATTAATTCATTACATGAAAAAAAATTACTATGCAGTAGATTCATTGATGAGTCAAAAAGCCAAATTGAAAAAGCATTACGGATATGATCTTTTATCATATAAATATATAAATTATGGGGATAGCAAGGACTCTTATATTTATGGATCAACATTACAAGTAGAGGACAAAAAAATTCCATATAATTTCAATACACCGAAACCCGAATCATTTTATGGATTGATAAGTATAGCTATTAGTGATTATTTAGAAAAAGGATCTATTATTGGTACGGGCAAAAATATGGATAGAAAAATTTTTGATTGGGGAATTCTCCATTTCTGTATTAGAAATCATATCGATATTGAGACCTGGACCAATACACATATCGACACCAAGATTCATAAAAATGCTAAAACTAAAAATTCTCAAAAATTTGAAAAAAAAGATCTTTTTTCTTTTACGATTCATCACAAAATTAACCCATCCAATCAAAAAAAATTCTTTTTTGATTGGATGGGAATGAATCAAGAAAGGTTATATCGTACTATATCAAATATAGAACCTTGGTTTTTCCCAGAATTTGTACTACTTTTTGATGCGTATAAGATTAACCCGGGGATCATACCAATCAAATTACTTATTTTTAATTTCTGTGAAAATATTAGTCAAAGTGAAAAGATCAACGTAAATAAAAAAAAAAATCTTCCTATATTAGCTAATAAAAAAGCATATCTTGAATTAGAAAATTCCAACAAAAAAAAAAACGAACAACAAGGTCAAGGAGATCTTGTATCAGATCTACAAAAACAAAACAAAAAGAAAGATGTTAAAGAAGATTACACAGGAGCAGACATTAAAAAGGGTAGAAAGAAAAAACAATCCAAGAGCAAAAAAGAAGCAGAACTTAATTTTTTCCTGAAAAAATATTTTCTTTTTCAATTAAGATGGGATGCCCCCTTAAGTCAAAGAATGATCAATAATATCAAGGTATATTGTCTTCTACTTAGACTGATAGATCCAAGGGAAATTGCTATATCCTCAATTCAAAGAGGAGAGATGCATCTGGATGTAATGTTGATTCAAAAAGACCTAACTCTTACAGAATTGATAAAAGGGGGAATATTTATTATCGAACCAATTCGTCTATCTGTGAAAAGAGATAGAAAATATATTATATATCAAACCGTAGGTATTTCATTGGTTGATAAGAATAAGCACCAAACTAATGAAAAATGCATAATAAAAAATGGATATGTTGATAAAAAGATTTTTGATGGATCCGTTGCACGACACAGCAATACGCTTATGAATAGAAACAAAAATCATTATGATTTCCTTGTTCCTGAAAATATTCTATCTCCCAGACGTCGTAGAGAATTGAGAATTCTAATTTGTTTCAATTCCCGGAATTGGAATGTTGTGGATGATAGAAATTCAATATTTTGCAATCAAAACAACATAAAAAACTGTGGACAATTTTTGAACGAGGAAAAGCATCTTAATACAGATGCAAATAAATTCATTAAATTCAAATTGTTTCTTTGGCCCAATTTTCGATTAGAAGATTTAGCTTGTATGAATCGTTATTGGTTTGATACCACTAACGGCAGTCGTTTCAGTATGTCAAGAATACATATGTATCCACGGTTCAGAATTGCTTAATAGTATATTTCCTATATATCTATCGCACAAGATATTTGGTAAATAAAAGCCGAAAAATATATGCATACGCTATGTTACATTCTGGTACATGATACCAATTTAATTACGTATCCATTGGATCTAGTAAGAAATCGACAGAATCCTCTTTTTAGGTAAAAAAAATCATTCTCTTTCCTGAATGTATAAATGTATCATCCCTTTCTATCCAAATCAAATGAAATTCCAAATCAAATTGCAAATTTGATTTGGATAAAATAAAAAAAAAATATATTGTATATGAAGAAATAAAAAATTTTTGTGTACTAGATTCAAATAACTAGAAATAACTGATATAATAATAATTATTATTTTTCCTGATCGGTCAAATCCACGAAAAAAATAGAAAATTTTGTTTTTATGGTAAAAAATTCATTCATCTCAGCTATTCGACAAGAAAAAGAAAAAAACTGCGGATCTGTTGAATTTCAAGTATTCAGTTTCACCAATAAGATACGAAGACTTACTTCACATTTGGAATTACATAAAAGAGATTTTTTATCACAAAGGGGTCTACGAAAAATTCTGGGAAAACGTCAACGGCTGCTGGATTATTTGTCAAAGAAAAATAGAGTACGTTATAAGAAATTGATTGGTCAGTTGGGTATTCGGGAGTCAAAAACTCGTTAATTTTAAGATTGGTTTGAATTTTGTTCTTTAGTTATTAGTTAATAGTAGTTATTAGATTTTTAATTTTGATGAACCTCATTTTGAGAAATTCATGGAATAATGAATTAAGGAAGAAAAGATATGACTGTACCGGCTACAAGAAAAGATCTCATGATAGTTAATATGGGTCCTCACCACCCATCAATGCATGGTGTTCTTAGACTGATCGTTACTCTCGATGGTGAAGATGTTATTGACTGTGAACCCGTATTGGGTTATTTACACAGAGGGATGGAAAAAATAGCGGAAAATCGAACAATTATACAATATTTGCCTTATGTAACGCGGTGGGATTATTTAGCCACTATGTTCACAGAAGCAATAACAATAAATGCACCAGAACGATTGGAAAGTGTTCAAGTACCTAAAAGAGCCAGTTACATTAGAGTAATTATGCTAGAACTGAGTCGTATAGCTTCTCATTTGTTATGGCTTGGACCTTTTATGGCGGATATCGGTGCACAGACTCCATTTTTCTATATTTTCAGAGAAAGGGAATTGTTATATGATCTATTCGAAGCCGCTACAGGTATGCGAATGATGCATAATTATTTCCGTATTGGGGGAGTTGCTGCCGATCTACCTTATGGCTGGATAGATAAATGTTTGGATTTCTGCGATTATTCTTTAACAGGAATTGTTGAATATCAAAAACTTATTACGCGGAATCCTATTTTTTTGGAACGAGTTGAAAGAGTGGGCATTATTGGTGGAGAGGAAGCAATAAATTGGGGTTTATCAGGACCGATGCTACGAGCTTCTGGAATCCAATGGGATCTTCGTAAAGTTGATCATTATGAGTGTTATAATAAATTCGATTGGGAAGTCCAATGGCAAAAAGAAGGAGATTCACTAGCTCGTTATTTAGTACGAATCGGTGAAATGAAGGAATCTATAAAAATTATTCAACAGGCTCTAGAAGGAATTCCTGGAGGACCCTATGAGAATTTGGAAGTTCGGCGCTTTGATAGAGCAAAAAATTCCGAATGGAATAATTTTGAATATAGATTTATTACTAAAAAACTTTCACCCAATTTTGAATTGTCGAAACAAGAACTTTATGTGAGAGTAGAAGCCCCAAAAGGGGAATTAGGAATTTATTTGATAGGAGATAGTAGTGTTTTCCCCTGGAGATGGAAAATTCGTCCACCCGGTTTCATCAATTTGCAAATTCTCCCTCAACTAGTTAAAAGAATGAAATTGGCTGATATCATGACGATACTAGGTAGTATAGATATCATTATGGGAGAAGTTGATCGTTGAAATGATAATTGATACGACAGAAGTAGAAGTACAAGCTATCAATTCTTTTTCTAGATCGGAATCCTTAAAAGAAGTCTATGGACTCATATGGATCTTTGTTCTTATTTTCACCCTTATATTGGGAATCACAATAGGGGTACTAGTAATTGTGTGGTTAGAAAGAGAAATATCCGCAGCAATACAACAACGTATTGGGCCTGAATATGCCGGCCCATTGGGAATTCTTCAAGCTCCAGCGGATGGGACAAAATTACTTTTTAAGGAGGACCTCCTCCCATCCAGAGGAGATATTCGTTTGTTCAGCGTGGGACCGTCTATAGCGGTCATATCAGTTCTACTAAGTTATTTAGTAATTCCTTTTGGGTATCACCTTGTTTTGGCCGATCTCAGTATAGGTGTTTTTTTATGGATCTCCATTTCAAGTATTGCTCCTATTGGACTTCTTATGTCAGGATATGGATCGAATAATAAATATTCCTTTTCAGGTGGTCTACGGGCTGCTGCTCAATCTATTAGTTATGAAATACCATTAACTCTCTGTGTGTTATCAATATCTCTACGTGTGATTCGTTGGAACATGATTATTTTCCCCCCTCTCTAGAAATAAAGTAAAGAGGTTGAATATATTGAATGGATATTTTCATTTTTTATTCATCATTAGGGTTGATAAGTTAAACTAGATAGTTATATGAGTAAAATCAAACTGCTTAGAAATTTGCAGTAAGAAGATAAAATCTCGTTCCCTATGTACAAGAATATAAAAATAAGCAGTGTAAACTGTTTAGTTTACCCCAAGATGAAGATTCTTTGACTCATTATCATATCTTGAAGCGGGTACAAAAGATCAACTGTATGGGGTTTCCACTACTGTCTTGTATGTATTACCATACCGGGGATCAATCAAAAATCAGTGGGCAGTTAGGAACACCAAGGTATACAAAAGATTAGTAATGGAGATAATGTAAGGTATCAAAAAAGGGTATTTTTGCAGAAAACTTTGGATAAAACGAATCATAATGAGGACTTTAAGTTGGTAGAAATGACCAAGCAGTACTTCCCCGCGATTCCGATCTAGAGTATGCGCCTATTCACTGATTAAAGAAATGACTATCAAAAACGAATTAATCCTTTATTGTAATTGTATTGTTTTTTCAGAGTACTCCCTCCTCTGAGAAAGAAGAACAGGAACAAAAGAAATGAAATGCAAAAATAGAATGAGAAAAATGAAAAATAATAAATAAAGATCTTTATTTATTATTTCTTTTCCCCACCCATATCTATACATATGGAATTCTGATCATGAATTTGGAATTAATGCCCAATTCTTTCTAATTCTTTCTTTATACTTTATAGTTTTTCTTTATAGTTATAGTTATTGATAGAACATATTTATTGATATAACGAGTATTTTATTGAAGGATTAAGCTATTACCGAACAAAGAGAAATTGAAATTCTAATGGATAAGATCAATTCGGAAGCACCTTTTTTTATTCTAGCAGACGGAATTTCATTGGTCTAATTTTGGACTCCCCGGTGTATATTTATTCTATTTACTATCTAAAGATGGTGATAATACCGAACAAGTCCTTACATTTATTTGTGACCATAGAGGAGCCGTATGAAGCTGAGGTCTCATGTACGGTTTTGAAATAGCGATGCGAACAGTGATGTTATTATCGACTATGATTATCTAATAGTTTAAGTACAGTTGATATAGTTGAGGCACAGTCAAAAAAATATGGTTTTTGGGGGTGGAATCTTTGGCGTCAGCCTATAGGGTTTGTTGTTTTTCTAATTTCTTCTCTAGCAGAATGCGAGAGATTACCCTTTGATTTACCAGAAGCAGAGGAGGAATTAGTAGCAGGTTATCAAACAGAATATTCAGGTATCAAATACGCTCTATTTTACCTTGCTTCTTACCTAAATTTATTAGTTTCTTCATTATTTATAACAGTTCTTTACTTAGGTGGGTGGAATTTCTCTATTCCGTACATATCCATTCCTGAACTTTTCGGAATAAATAAAATGGCTGGAGTCTTTGGAATGACAATTGGTATATTTATTACATTAGCTAAAGCTTATTTGTTTCTGTTCATTCCTATCGCAGCAAGATGGACTTTACCTAGGATGAGAATGGACCAGCTATTAAATCTTGGATGGAAATTTCTTTTACCTATTTCTTTGGGTAATCTATTATTGACAACTTCTTCCCAACTTGTTTCACTATAAATAACAGAATAGGATAACGATATTCTAGATTCATAAACGATCTCAAACAAGAGAAAGAAACATCAATTTATTCACGGAGATCCACAATATGTTCCCTATGGTGACCGGGTTCATAAATTATGGCCAACAAACAATACGAGCTGCAAGGTACATTGGTCAAAGTTTCATAATTACCCTATCCCATACAAATCGTTTACCTGTAACTCTTCAATATCCTTATGAAAAATCGATCACATCAGAGCGTTTCCGTGGTCGAATCCACTTTGAATTTGATAAATGTATTGCTTGTGAAGTATGTGTTCGTGTATGTCCCATAGATCTACCCGTTGTTGATTGGAGATTTGAAAAAGATATTAAAAAGAAACAATTGCTTAATTATAGTATTGATTTTGGGGTCTGTATATTTTGTGGTAACTGTGTCGAGTATTGTCCAACAAACTGTTTATCGATGACTGAAGAATATGAACTTTCCACTTATGATCGTCACGAATTGAATTATAATCAAATTGCTTTGGGTCGGTTACCAATGTCAGTAATTGGAGATTACACAATTCAAACAGTTATGAATTCGACTCAAATCAAAATGGACAAAGATAAACCCCTTGATTCAAGAACGATTACCGATTACTAAGATTTTCTTTTGAAATATTTGAGATAAAGGGGACAAGTCTCTTTTATTTTGGTTGGTCGGAAACTACAAAACAAATAATAACTAATAACTATTGATTGTTGAGAATTACTCTTTGATTTAAACCGAGAATATGTTTTCGTGATGATTTCTAAATAGAAAATTCCAACTATTCTTTTCTTTTTTCTTTCAGATAAAAAAGAAAAGTAGGATTGGCCAATTTCTCTATATCTACGTTAATCCATATTAAGATTTAATTCAATTAGGAACCCATCATATACAAGAAAAAAAATAAGGGTAACACCCTTCTCTTTCCTGGACTATTTAGTAAGGTCATGAAATATTTCGACTTATTTATCTGTTATACATAATGGATTTACCTGGACCAATACACGATATACTTGTAGTATTTCTGGGATCATTTCTTATATTAGGAGGTCTAGGAGTAGTATTATTTACCAATCCAATTTATTCTGCCTTTTCATTGGGATTGGTTCTTGTTTGTATATCCTTATTCTATATTCCATCAAACTCCTATTTTGTAGCTGCCGCACAGCTCCTTATTTATGTGGGAGCCATAAATGTCTTAATCATATTTGCTGTTATGTTCATGAATGGTTCAGAATATTCCAACGATTCCTATCTTTGGACTGTTGGAGATGGGGTCACTTCACTGGTTTGTACAAGTATTCTTTTTTCACTAATTACTACTATCCCAGATACGTCATGGTACGGAATTATTTGGACTACAAGATCAAACCAGATTATAGAGCAGGACCTTATAAGTAACGTTCAACAAATTGGAATTCATTTATCAACAGATTTTTATCTTCCGTTTGAACTCATTTCTATAATTCTTTTAGTTTCTTTGATAGGCGCAATTACTATGGCTCGTCAATAATAAATACTTAGAATTAAGAAAATTATTAGAAATTTTAAATCAAATGAAAAAGGGAAAGTTTTTAGTTTAATCTACTGTAAGTACCTCTTTTTTCTGTAATTGCTCGATTCTAGTCAATCAAATCGGTTGAATTGTTGTTCATATTGAAATGAATCGAGGTTCATGAGGAGTTAGTCAATGATGTTCGAACATGTACTTTTTTTGAGTGTCTATTTATTTTCGATCGGTATCTATGGATTGATCACAAGTCGAAATATGGTTCGAGCACTTATGTGTCTTGAGCTTATACTAAATTCGGTTAATATTAATCTCGTAACATTTTCTGATATATTTGATAGTCGCCAATTAAAAGGAGACATTTTCTCAATCTTTGTTATAGCCATTGCGGCGGCGGAAGCAGCTATTGGGCTAGCTATTGTTTCGTCGATCTATCGTAACAGAAAATCAACTCGTATCAATCAATCTAATTTGTTGAATAATTAGTCATAACTATCATATAAATAAAGACATAATAGACATAATATAATATATATAAAATATAAATTATAATTATATAATATATAAAAATATATAAAAAAATATATAAATTTTTTTTTTTATTTTTTCATTTTTCTTTTTTTATTTATAGTAATATGTATAGTAATATGGAAATATATTACTATATTATATTGAAATATTGACGATCCGTTGGCCAATGTGAAGTCTCACGTGTGGCTTGTATGATCATGGTTGTTGAAACGTAAATCAAAGTCTCTTGGTCTTTTCTCATGAACAGATTTAGAAAAATATTAATTCTTAAGATTTTTTTGATAAACCACCGATTCGTCTGGTGTCTACAATATCGATTATATAATTCATTTACTACTGATTTTACTTTACCAGATCGAAATTTTTTTATGTTCAAAACTGGAATTTATAGACCCAATGTCGCATTCAGTAAAAATTTATGATACATGCATAGGGTGTACTCAATGTGTACGAGCCTGCCCCACAGATGTATTGGAAATGATACCTTGGGACGGATGTAAAGCTAAGCAAATTGCTTCCGCGCCAAGAACCGAGGACTGTGTAGGTTGTAAGAGATGTGAATCCGCCTGTCCAACAGATTTTTTGAGTGTCCGTGTTTATTTATGGCATGAAACAACTCGCAGCATGGGTCTATCTTATTGATACGTTATAAAAAACTCCACTTGAATCATTTGATTCCTTTTTACCGACAAAAGCCCGTACTCGATAAAATATATTATTCCGAGCACGGGTTTTTTGGTCAAAACGTATCTTGTCTTTATCATGAGTTATTTCCCTTGGTTAACAATACTTGTAGTTTTGCCGATATTCGCGGGTTCTTCAATTTTCTTTCTCCCTCATAGGGGGAATAAAGTATTTCGGTGGTATACTATGAGTATTTGTATCTTAGAACTCCTTCTAACAACCTATGTATTCTGTTATCATTTTCAATTGGATGATCTATTAATTCAATTAGAGGAGGATTCTAAATGGATAAATATTTTTTATTTTCACTGGAGACTGGGAATCGATGGACTTTCCATAGGACCTATTTTACTGACAGGATTTATCACTACTTTGGCTACTTTAGCAGCTTGGCCGCTTACTCGAAATTCGCGATTGTTCTATTTTCTGATGTTAGCAATGTACAGTGGTCAAATAGGATTATTTTCTTCTAGAGACCTTTTACTTTTTTTTATCATGTGGGAGTTAGAATTAATTCCTGTTTACTTACTTTTATCCATGTGGGGAGGAAAGAAACGTTTGTACTCGGCTACAAAGTTTATTTTGTACACTGCGGGGGGTTCCCTTTTTCTCTTAATAGGAGTTCTAGGTATGGGTTTATATGGTTCCAATGAACCGACATTAGATTTTGAAAGATTAGCTAATCAGTCATACCCTGTGACATTAGAAATAATATTATATTTGGGCTTCCTTATTGCTTATGCTGTCAAATCGCCGATTATACCCCTACATACATGGCTACCAGATACCCATGGAGAAGCACATTACAGTACATGTATGCTTCTAGCTGGAATCTTATTAAAAATGGGAGCATATGGATTGATTCGGATCAATATGGAATTATTACCACACGCCCATTCTATATTTTGTCCCTGGTTGGTGATAGTAGGGACAATGCAAATAATTTATGCAGCTTCAACCTCGTTCGGCCAACGCAATTTAAAAAAGAGAATAGCCTATTCTTCCGTATCTCACATGGGTTTCACACTTATAGGAATTGGTTCTATAACCGACATGGGACTCAACGGAGCCATTTTACAAATACTCTCTCATGGATTTATTGGTGCTGCACTTTTTTTCTTGGTAGGAACGAGTTGTGATAGAATACGTCTTGTTTATCTCGACGAAATGGGGGGGGTATCCATCCCAATGCCAAAAATATTTACCATGTTTAGTAGTTTCTCGATGGCTTCTCTTGCATTGCCAGGAATGAGTGGTTTTGTTGCGGAATCAGTAGTATTTTTTGGAATAATTACCAGCCCAAAATATCTTTTAATGCCCAAAATGCTAATTACCTTTGTAATGGCAATTGGAATGATATTAACTCCTATTTATTTATTATCTATGTTACGCCAGATGTTCTATGGATACAAATTATTCAATGCTCCAAACTCAAATTTTGTGGATTCTGGGCCACGAGAACTATTTGTTTCAATCTGTATCTTTTTACCCGTAATAGGAATTGGTATTTATCCGGATTTCGTTCTCTCACTATCAGTTGACAAAGTACAAGCTATCCTATCTAATTATTTTCATAGATAGTTTTGTTTTCATTAATGAGACAGAAAGCAAAGTCTTATAATTTTAAATTTTATTTTCAGATTTTTGAAATCATTCGCTGTACAACGCAAAAAAATAAAGTGAATTAGAATTGTAATAAGATGTATCCCAAGTTTTTGAGAACCATTTGACTCAAGAAATCTTTCAAATGGTTCTCAAAAACTCGCACAAAATTTCGTTATATATGGGACGATGTTCTTATGTATTCCTCATGGAATTTTTTCAATTAGATATTAATGTGAATGAACCATAACTATGTAGACCTATTCCTAATAGATTGATCCCAAAATAGCATATCCAAATTATAAGAAATCCTATAGAAGCTACAAGTGCCGAATTCGTATCTTGTAAACTTTGATTTGTTCTAGTATGTGAATAAATCGCGAATATGGTCCAAGTAATAAATGCCCAAGTTTCCTTGGGGTCCCAATTCCAATAAGATCCCCATGCCTCATTAGCCCATACTGCTCCAGAAAGAATACCTATGGTTAAAAAGGTAAACCCTAAACTAATGACACGATAACTCCAATAATCCAAACGCTGAGTTAATTGATATTTGTAATAATTTCGAAATGAAAGAAAAGAAGTGTGTTTAAAAATACTTCTTTTTTCGTTCAAGTATTCGATCTTGCCAAAGAAAAATGACTTAATTAGAAAATTTTTGCTTTTACAAAAAATATCGATGTTTTTTCGAAATGTAATGACTAAAAAAGTGACTGAAAATAACGACCCGCATAAAAGAGCTGCATAGCTCAATAACATCATACTTACGTGCATCATTAACCACTGAGATTGTAGGGCAGGTACTAATATTGCCGATTGATGCATTTCACTTGAAAGACCTGATGTGGCGAAACCCTGGGTAAAAATGGCACTTGGCGCGGTTATTGCGCTTAAATCATTTTTATGATTCCATATCTTGGAAATCATATGAATAATGGAAAAACTCCACGAAAGGAAGATTAATGACTCGTATAAATTACTTAATGGAAAATGTCTCGAAGAAATCCAACGAGTAACTAATAATCCTGTTATAGATAAAAAAGTGGCGATCATTCCCTTTTCCGATGAATCACGTAACCCTATGATTTCGTGGACTAATAGGGTCATCAAATGAATCGTAATCACAATTGAAATGATCGAAAAAGAGAGATGAGTTAATATATGTTCTAAAGTCGCAAATATCATACATAAAAAGGGTATCATTACAGAATTGAAATCGGGAATTAAATACATTATAGGATTCATTGTATCTCTTTTAGAGTATGCCGCCACTCGGACTCGAACCGAGATGCTCTAGCACTGCTTCCTAAGAGCAGCGTGTCTACCAATTTCACCATAGCGGCTCACTTGAAATAATAATAGTCAATTCATGTTGAATCGTCTAGATCTAGATTCAAGGATTCAATATAGTTTAGTAAACATTAGAACGGATGAATAAGAGCTCCTTTAAACTCAATTCATTTTCAATAATTCTTGGTTAGTATCATTGTGGGTTCGGTTTTAACAATCCACTTTTACGTACTATATATATATACTAATATACTAAGTTCTCCCGGAACAATTGGAACTTGAAAGTTTTGTTTTCCATCGAGATAGAAACTAAGATAAGAATTGCCCCCTTCTTCTATTTTTTCTTTATTTATTTTGAATTCGTGAAATCAGATAAATGAAAAACAAATCGTCAAAGAGATTTATTTTCTCAATTAACAAAATTAAATAAATAGGATTTCATATGTATCACATTTTAATTACTAAATTAAAGGAATTTTTCTAACAATTTCGATACTTTCTTAGTATCATTAAGTATTAATTAACTATTAATAATATAATACTCTTTGTTCTTTGTTGTGTACATAATTTCTAATTTATGATAATATCAAACCAATTAGGTCTTGAGTTAGGCATATAATAAAACAAAAGAGTTTTAATATCCATCACAATTGCATTTTCTTTTCCCAATAGAAAAAAGAAAGATTTTTCTATTGGGAAAAGAAAATGAAAAAAAAAAATAATAATAATGCTTAGAACCAGCAGACAGATAAATCCCTATGCTACATATTATAGCAGCTAGTTCTAACTAATCTTGAGGAGTTCAATACATTAGTTAATGGGAATTATTCATATTCCAAAATTGGAAGTTCTTTGAGCCATGGAAATTCAGATTATTCAAAGATTTTCTTACTTGTTTGTCGCACAAAAAAACTTTTTGAATCCCCGGTAGAAACTGACTTTGCTAAAGAAAAAGCTTTTATGGCAGCTAAATATCCCCTTTTCTTCCAAATATTTCTACGAATACGTTTTTTTGATATAGAAGTACGTTTTTTTGGAACTGCCATTCAAAAAAAAAGTTACTCATTTTTATTGTTGTATGTGGAAGACATGTATTGCTCAAAATGGATCGTTCTTTTTAGTCATTTTCTATACTTAAACTTAATTCCGTCGATAATCGTTTTTTCTTAACATACAATACAAATGTATTATTTATATATAAATATATACATGCATGTCACGTATAACATACTAAGGAAAAAATAGAGGAAAAGAAGGGAAAATTCGAAAAGGAATTTTTATGACTATTAGTTCTAATTGAATAAGCTCATAGTGCCGTGTCTATAATTTAAGTTCAAACTTTAACTACAACTAGTAGTTAATATGTACATTCCATTACCTAAGAAGGGGAACTCATTAGTTATTTTTTATTTCAGTTCTACACGAAGTAAGGAGTATTATAAGATTTCTGATACTTTCTTATTGGATTGGAATCCAATCAATCAGTTCCGCAATGAGTTAGGTAATTACTACAAAAAAATTCACTAGAATAATTAGGTCCTTTTTTTTTTAGTTGATTTATTAATGCATACTATGATCCATATTCTACTGTTTTGGTACAATTGTTTTTACTTACTATACTATAGTATATGATATGGTTACATATTGCCAGAATAGAATGGTAGTATAGTTGTAGAATGATTCAAAATCTCATATTCCATTTTAATAAATATCTTTTTTTAGTTAATGTTAATAAAGTTAATAACTAAGTAATTACTCTTAGCTAGCTATTTGGTCATATCATTTGACCAACGAATTTTAACTTTTTTTTTGAATATTTCCAATATCTGAAAAAAGTTAAAATAATGAAAAATAAAAATATTTGAGGTTTTTCATATCTTCTTTTGTTGATTTTTTTATTGTTCCTTTCTAAAGTGACTAAAGTGATAAGAATTGGTGAATCGGAAACAATTATAAGAAAAAAAAAATGAAAATTTTTTATGGAACATACATATAAATATGCATGGATAATACCTTTTCTTCCATTTCCAGTTACTATGTTAATAGGATTTGGACTTCTGCTTATTCCGACAGCAACAAAAAATATTCGTCGGATGTGGGCTTTTCCAAGTGTTTTGATGCTAAGTATAGCTATGGTGTTTTCGGCCAATCTGTCTATTCAGCAAATAAATGGAAATTTTATCTATCAATATCTATGGTCTTGGACTGTCAATAATGATTTTTCTTTAGAGTTCGGACACTTGATCGATCCACTTACTTCTATTATGTCAATATTAATTACTACTGTTGGAATCATGGTTCTTATTTATAGTGACAATTATATGTCTCACGATCAAGGATATTTGAGATTTTTTGCTTATATGAGTTTTTTCCATACTTCTATGTTGGGATTAGTTACTAGTTCCAATTTGATACAAATTTATATTTTTTGGGAACTTGTAGGAATGTGTTCATATTTATTAATAGGTTTTTGGTTCACACGTCCAATTGCGGCAAGTGCTTGTCAAAAAGCTTTTGTAACCAATCGTATAGGGGATTTTGGTTTATTATTAGGAATTTTAGGACTTTATTGGATAACTGGTAGTTTAGAATTTCGGGATTTGTTCGGAATAGTTAATAACTTAGTTCGTAATAATGGAGTGGATTCTTTATTTGCTACTCTGTGTGCTTCTTTTTTATTTCTCGGTGCAGTTGCTAAATCCGCACAATTCCCTCTTCACATATGGTTACCTGATGCTATGGAAGGACCTACTCCCATTTCGGCTCTTATACATGCTGCTACTATGGTAGCAGCGGGAATTTTTCTTGTAGCTCGGCTTCTTCCTCTTTTCATAGTTATACCTTACATAATGAATCTCATTTCTTTAATAGGCATAATAACAGTACTATTGGGAGCTACTTTGGCTCTTGCTCAAAGAGACATTAAAAGAAGTTTGGCTTATTCTACAATGTCTCAATTGGGTTATATTATGTTAGCTCTGGGTATAGGTTCTTATCGAGCCGCTTTATTCCATTTGATCACCCATGCCTATTCGAAAGCTTTATTGTTTTTGGGATCCGGATCCATTATTCATTCAATGGAACCCATTGTTGGATATTCACCAGATAAAAGTCAAAATATGGTTCTTATGGGGGGTTTAACAAAATATGTTCCAATTACAAGAATTACTTTTTTATTAGGTACACTCTCTCTTTGTGGTATTCCCCCTCTTGCTTGTTTTTGGTCCAAAGACGAAATTCTTAATGATAGTTGGTTGTATTCACCAATTTTCACAATAATAGCTTCCTTCACAGCAGGATTAACCGCATTTTATATGTTTCGGATGTATTTACTTACTTTTGATGGACGTTTGCGGATTCACTTTAAAAATTACAGTAGCACTAAAAATAGTTCTTTCTATTCAATATCTTTATGGGGAAAAGAAGTACCAAAAGCAGTCAATAGAAATTTACTTTTATCAACAATGAATAATAAGGTCTCTTTTTTTTCAAAAGATACATATCGAATTGATGATAATGTAAGAAATAGAGTACGATACTTTAGTACTTACTTTAGAAATAAATACACTTACGCCTATCCTCACGAATCGGACAATACTATGTTATTTCCCCTGCTTGTATTGGTACTATTTACTTTATTCATTGGAGCAATCGGAATTCATTTTGATCGAGGAGTAATAGATTTTGATCTATTGTCGAAATGGTTAACTCCGTCCGCGGATTTTTTCCATCCAAATTCGAATGATTCCTCGGATTGGTATAATTTTTTGAAAAATGCAGTTTTTTCGGTAAGTATAGCTCTTTTTGGATTATTTGTAGCATCCATTTTATATGGATCTGTTTATTCATCTCTACAGAATTTGGACTTAGTCAATTCATTTGTGAAGAAGAGCCCAAAAAGAATTCTCTTGGACCAAGTAAAAAATTTTATATACAATTGGTCATATAATCGTGGTTACATAGATATTTTTTATACTAAGATTTTTACTGTGGGTGTAAGAGGATTAGCCGAACTAGTTCAGTTTTTTGATAGACATATAATTGATGGAATTACGAACGGGGTCGGTCTTGCTAGTTTCTTTATAGGAGAGGGGATCAAGTACATGGGGGGTGGGCGGATATCGTCTTATCTATTCTTATATTTATCTTATGTATTAATCCTCCTCTTCTTCCAAATCGTCTGTCAATTTGTATGACCACCGAGAAACCTTTTTACTTATTTCTTCCATTCCAATGGATTTCTTTCTAATTGTTGTTAGATCGTTTGGATCGGTTGTAATTACATCGAATACAAATTTCAAAGATTTTGCTTGACTTTCCGAATCAATTCCTTGCGCGCGTTTAAAAGAAAATTTCTCGATTGAGGTTAAGGAATTCCCAATGGAATTCAATAAAAATTCCCCGCCAAAGTCAAACTTATTCTTTTGATGTTCAAATTCTCGAGAATCTTTATGAAATAGACCATGAATCTTATTTATCCAAAACATTTCTACGGAATCTTTTGTTGAAGTTATTAAATTATTCATGATTGCGCGTGAATCAAATTTTTTTATTGTTCCTCGACGAGGTCCGTTCAAAAAAGGATCATACATTTTTGGCAAGTATTCTTGTTCATTTTCATCATTGCATAATCTGGTCCTTTTTTCTAGCATATCCAAAGCAAGAGATCCCTTCTCTTTTTCTAGTTCTAGAATTTTTATTCGACTTATCAATTCATTGTTCAAGTTGTATTTTTTTTGTTTATTGGTATAAACCCAATAATTATACAGGTCTTCGTGAGATAGTTTTTCTGTCGTGTACAAAGAAATTTTCCGTTCTATCATTTCTGAAAAAGTCGATAAACCGGGCGGATATGTAAAAGATATTATTAGTTTTCCATCACTTGGGCATATATAAAAAAAATATTGCGACATTTCGTTTCGTACAGCATTTTCAAATCGATCATTTTTTATATATCTCAATGGGCGATTCCATCGTTTATAATCGAAAAGAAAAGTGACAATAGGTTTTTCAAACCAGAAAGAAGTTTTTTCATTTTTCTCTTCTTTAAGTTTTCCCAATACCCAATTATCTTGATGGGTATCAAGATAAGAATCTTCGTAAACTGGGTTATCTTTGTCTTGTTCGGTGGATCCCTCTTGTTCCTGTTTAGTCTTCTTCGTTTCGTAAGTTGTTTCTACATCGCTTTCTTCCTTTCTTTCTCCCCTTTCTTCCGTTTCTGAGGTTTCTTTCAGTTTCTTAGTGACAATAGGCGACGGCATTCTGCCTAAATAGTAGACACAGGTGATAAATAAGAGAATACTAAAGATTCGAGCCATAGAATTTCTCAATTCTGACACAAGGTACTTATTAGATCGAATCGAATGATTTTGCCGTATCCAGAATAATACCAATCCAACCCATTTCATGAATAAAATGTGACCAATTAACCAACCAACAAAACTACTTGTTACAAATAACATCTTGTTGTTGCATCGAAACATATAAATGTTGACTAATCTGGCTAACGTTGAACTTGGTAAAATGAAATGGTTGAATAATTGAAAAATTAGATTATTCAGGAATACACATTGAATGCTGAGATTACGCATTGAATTTCTGGTAGTAGATCCATAATAAAAAAAGTTTTTGTGATTGTTCCAGAAGAAATGAAACAAAAGATACGGTAGAACTAGGACAGTTATTGTATGAGGTCTACCCAATGCTAGATGCAGAGGCGCATAATAGATCGATATGAACATCATGAGCTGCCCCGTAATAAAACCAGTTGTTGCTGATACCTCCTTCTCGGTTCCTTCTTCCATAACCCGAGCTCGGAGAAGGAAGAGATAAGAGGGCCCTATGGAGAATGTGGTCAGAAATCCATAATAGAGTCCGACCACAACGACCGAATTTATTATCTTCATGCA